TCAATTATTCAACCATTTCATTTTACCAAGTTCAACCTTAGCCAGATTAGTCAACATTTATATGTTTCGATGCAACAACAAGATGTTATTTGTAACAAGTAGTTTTGTTGGTTGGTTAATTGGTCACATTTTATTCATGAAATGGGTTGGATTGGTATTATTCTGGATACGGCAAAATCATTCTAATAAGTACCTTGTGTCAGAATTGAGAAATTCTATGGCTCGAATCTTTAGTATTCTCTTATTTATCACCTGTGTCTACTATTTAGGCAGAATGCCGTCGCCTATTTTCACTAAGAAACTGAAAGAAAAGGAAGAAGGGGGAGAAAGAAAGGAAGAAAGCGATGTAGAAACAACTTACGAAACGAAAAAGACTAAAAAAGATAGCCCAGTTTACGAAGATTCTTATCTTGATGGGTATCAAGATAATTGGGAATTGGGAAAACTTAAAGAAGAAAAAAGGGAAATTTCTTTAAAGAAAATGGAAGAGCCCCTTGTTACTTTTCTTTTCGATGATAAACGATGGAATCGCCCATTTCGATATATAAAAAATGATCAATTAGAAAATGCTGTACGAAATGAAATGTCACAATATTTTTTTTATACATGTCCAAGTGATGGAAAACAAATAATATCTTTTACATATCCCCCCAGTTTATCAACTTTTTCAGAAATGATAGAACGGAAAATTTCTTTGTACACGAAAGAAAAACTATATCACGGGAATCTCTATAACTATTGGGTTTTTGCCAATGAACAAAAAAAGTACAACTTGAACAACGAATTGATCAGTCGAATCCAAATTGTAGAAAAAGAAAAGGTTTTTCTAGATATGGTAGAAAAAAGGACCAGATTATGCGATGATGAGAATGAACAAGAATACTTACCAAAAATGTATGATCCTTTTTTGAATGGACCATATCGAGGAACAATAAAAAAATTCGATTTACGTGAAATCATTCATGATTTCATCACTTCGACAGAAACATTTGATTCCATAGAAATGTTCTGGATAAATAAGATTCATGATCTATTTCCTGAGCATTCTCGAGAACTTGAACATCAAAAGAATCTATTTCGCGGGGAATCCTTTTTGAATTCTAATTTTTTTATTGATAATTACTTAACCTCAATTGATGAATTATCTTTTGAATACGAACAAGAAATTGATTCAGAAAAGAAAGAAAAATCTTTGCAATTTGGATTCGATGAAATTACAACTGATCCAAACGATCAAACAACACTAAAAGAAAAATCCATTGAAATGGAAGAAATCAGTAAAAATGTTTCTCGATGGTCATACAAATTGATTGATGTTTCGGAAGAAGAAGAAGAAGAAGAAGAGGAAGAAGAAAATGAAGAGGGATCGATGGGAAAAACGGACATTCGTTCAAGAAAAGGCAAACGAGTGGTAATTTATACTGATGATCAGAGTGATAATCCTAGCACTAATACTAATGATACTAGTACTAGTGAAGAAGAAGAAGAAGAAGAAGAAGCTTTGATACGTTACTCACACCAATCAGACTTTCATCGTGGTCTAATTAAAGGATCCATGCGTGCGCAAAGACGTAAAATAGTTATTTGGGAAATGTTTCAAGCAAATGCGCATTCTCCACTTTTTTTGGATCGAATAGACAAAACGGTTTTTCTTTCTTCTTTTGTTTTCTCTAATATGATGAATCGCATTTTTAGGAATTGGGTAGGGGAAAATCCAGAATTTCAAATTGCTGATTTTGAAGAGAAAAATACAAAAAAAGGGGAAAAAACAAACAAAGAGAAAGAAGAAAAAAATAAACGAATAGCAATATCCGAAACCTGGGATACTTTTATATTTACTCAAATAATCAGAGGTTCAATGTTAGTAACCCAATCCTTTCTCAGAAAATATATTATATTACCTTCATTGATAATAGCTAAAAATGTAGGCCGCATGCTATTATTCCAATTCCCCGAGTGGTACGAAGATTTGAAGGAATGGAATAGAGAAGTACATATTTTTTGCACCTATAATGGTGTTCAATTATCAGAAACGGAATTTCCCCAAAATTGGTTAACAGACGGTATTCAGATAAAGATTCTATTTCCCTTCTGTCTGAAACCTTGGCAAGGAGCTAAGGTATACTCTCATCATAGAGATAAAATGCGGAAAAAAACACAAAAGGACGATTTTTGTTTTTTAACAGTTTTGGGAAAGGAGGCAGACCTACCCTTTGGTTCTGCCCGAAAACGACCCCCTTTTTTTGAACCTATTTCTAAAGAAATTGAAAAAAAAAAAAGAGAAGTAAAAATGCAATTGTTTGGAGTTCTAAGAGTTTTCAAAGAAATAATAAAATGGTTTCTAAAAGTTTCAAAAGAAAAAACAATATGGGTCATGAAACTAGTTATAAACCTAATAATGAAGGAATTTGAAAATGTAATAAACTCCATTTTTTTATTTAACCGGGGGAGGAGATATGAATTAAATGAAAACATAAAAGATTCAAAAATGAATGATAAGATCATCCACGAATCGACCATTCAAATTCGATTTACGAATTTAGAAAATTATTCATTCATAGAAACAAAAATGATGGATCTTGCTAATAAGACAATCACAATTAGGACTCAAATTGAAGGAATCACAAAAGACAAAAAAAGAAAAATTCTAACTTGTGATAATAGATCGGAATCGCAGAAGGCTGTTTGGCAAATATTTAAAAGACAAAATATACGATTAATACGTAAATCACATTATTTTATGAAATCCTTCATTGAAAAAGTATACATAGGTATCTTACTATATACCATTAAGATTCCCAAGATTAATGCCCAAGTTTTATTTGAATTAAGAAAAATGATCAATCAATCCATTTCTAATGATGAAACAAATCAGGAAAGAATTGAGAAAAAAAATCAAAATACAATCAACTTTATTTCGACTATCAAAAAGTTTTTTTATAATAAAAATATTAGTCATAATGATAAAAGTATTTATTGTGACTTATCTTCGTTGTCTCAAGCATATGTATTTTACAAATTATCACAAACAAAATTACTTAACAAGTATCACTTAAAATCTGTGTTTCAGTATCACGACACCTATCCTTTTCTTAGGGATAGAATCAAAGATTATTGTATGATCCAGGGAATATTGGATTCCAAACTAAGGCATAAGAAAATTAAGACTAAGGAGAATAAATGGAAAAATTGGTTAGGGGCGCATTTTCAATACAATTTCTCTCATACCAAGTGGTCCCCGTTAGTCCCGGAAAAATGGCGAAATAGGATCAACCGACGTCGTACGCTTCAAAAAAAATACTCAATGAAATTGGATTTATATAAAAAAGAAAAAACCCAATTAAATTCTTATGTAAAAAAAAATTCCTATACAGTAAATTCATTGATGAGTCAAAAAGAAAAATGGAAAAAACACTACGGATATGATCTTTTATCATATGATTATATAAATAATGGGGATAGTAGGGACTCAGATATTTCTGGATCAACATTACAAATAAATGAGGACCACAAAATTACATCTAATTTAAATATGCCTAAACCCGAATCATTTTATGGATTAATAAGTTTAGCCATTGATGATTATATAGAAAAAAGATATATTATTGGTACGCATAAAAATGCGGATAGAAAATATTTTGATTGTGGAAGTTGTCTTAGAAATAATATTGACATTAAGGCCTGGGCCAATACACATATCGATACCAAGATTAAAAAAAATGTTACAACCAAAACGAATAATAATTATAACATATTTGAAAAAAAAGAAACTTTGTCTTTTACAATTCATCACGAAGTTGATTCATCCAATCAAAAAAAGCACATTTTTGATTGGATGGGTATGAATCAAAAAGGGTTATATCGTACAATATCAAAATCAAAGCTAAGCCCCTCGTTTTTCCCAGAATTTGTGCTACTTTTTGATGTCTATAAGATGAAACCGTGGATCATACCAATCAAATTACTTATTTTTCATTTTTATGGAAATGAAAATATTAGTAAAAATGACAAGATCAGCATAAATAAAAAAAATCTTCCTTTACTATCTGATAAAACTGATAAAAATAAAAAAGAATATATTGAATTAGAAAATTCTAACAAAAAAAAAAACGAAAAACAGGACCAAGGGGATCTTGTATCAGATCTACGAAAACAAAATAAAAAGAAAAATATTGAAGAAGATTACCCGACATCAGACATTAAAAAGAGTAAAAAGAAAAAACAATTCAAGAACAAGAACAAGGTAGAAGAGGAACTGGGTTTCTTCCTGAAAAATAATTTCATTTTTCAATTAAGATGGGTTGACCCTTTGAATCAAAGAATAATGAATAATATCAAGTTATATGGTTTCCTACTTAGACTGATGGATCCAAAGGAAATTGCTATATACTCAATTGAAAGAGGAGAGATGCATCTGGATCTAATGTTGATTCCACAAAGGCTCACCTTGCAAGAATTGGTAAACAAAGGAATGTTTATTATTGAACCAATTCGTCTATCAAAGAAAGTAAAATTTATGAGAAAATTTATTACATATCAAACTATAGGTATTTTATTGGTTGATAAGAGTAAGCACAAAACTAATGAAAAATGCATAAAAGAGGGATATGTTGATAAAAATCATTTTGATGGAACCCGTGGACGACACAACGATATACTTGTGAATGGAAAAAAAAATCATTATGATTTCCTTGTTCCTGAAAATATTCTATCCCCCAGACGTCGTAGAGAGTGGAGAATTCTAATTTGTTTCAATTCCCAGAATTGGAATGTTGTGTATAAAAATCAAAAATTTTGCAATCAAAATAACATAAGAAACTGTGGACAATTTTTGAATAAGGACAAGCATTTTAATATGGATGCAAATAAATTAATCAAATTCAAATTGTTTCTTTGGCCCAATTATCGATTAGAAGATTTAGCTTGTATGAATCGGTATTGGTTTGATACCGATAATGGCAGTCGTTTTAGTATGTCAAGGATACATATGTATCCACGATTCTGAATTAGTTAATTCAGAACAGAATAAGTTAATAGTAAGTACATTTTCTATGTATCACATGACATAGAAAGTCAAAAGAAAAATATATGCATATTAAACATATCATGACACCGATTTGATTAAATATCAATGGATTTCGGAAGAAATCGACAGAATCCCTTTTCCCCTAAAAAACAAAAAAAAAGAATTTTCTTTTAGGAATGTATAAATGTATTATCTCTTTCTATCCAAATCAAATGAAAAATTTGATTTGGATAACATAACTAAAAAAAAGAAAGAAAATTTGATTTTATAAATATATATAAATATATTATATAATATAAAATATATAAAATAAATGAAAGCAAAGTAGTGTATATGAATAAATACAAATTTTTGTGTGTACTAGATTAAAATGACTAGTATAATTATTATTTTTCCTGATCGAGAAAATCCACGGAAAAGAAAAAAAAAATAGAAAAATTGGTTTTTTATGATCAAAAATGCATTCATATTGGTTATTCCACAAGAAGAAAAAGAAGAAAACTGTGGGTCTGTTGAATTTCAAGTTTTAGGGTTTAGCAATAAGATACGGGGACTCACTTTACATTTGAAATTACATAAAAAAGATTTTTTATCACAAAGAGGTCTACGAATAATTCTGGGAAAACGTCAACGGCTGCTGAATTATTTGTCAAAGAAAAATAAGGTACGCTATAAGAAATTAATTGATCAGTTAAATATCCGGGAGTCAAAAACTCGTTAATGAAAATTTTAAATTTTAAGATTGGTTTGAATTTTTTTTATTAGTTATTAGATTTTTCATTTTGATGAACCTCGTTTTGAGAAATTCATGGAATGGAATAACAAATTAAGGAAGAAAAGATATGACTGTACCGGCTACAAGAAAAGATTTCATGATAGTTAATATGGGTCCTCACCACCCATCCATGCACGGAGTTCTTCGACTGATCCTTACTCTCGATGGTGAAGATGTTATTGACTGTGAACCCATATTGGGCTATTTACACAGAGGAATGGAAAAAATAGCGGAAAATCGAACAATTATACAATATTTGCCTTATGTAACACGGTGGGATTATTTAGCCACTATGTTCACAGAAGCAATAACGGTAAATGCACCAGAACGATTGGAAAGTGTTCAAGTACCTAAAAGAGCTAGTTATATTAGAGTAATTATGCTGGAACTTAGTCGTATAGCTTCTCATTTATTATGGCTAGGACCTTTTATGGCGGATATCGGTGCGCAAACTCCCTTTTTCTATATTTTCAGAGAGAGGGAATTGCTATATGATCTATTCGAAGCCGCCACAGGTATGCGAATGATGCATAATTATTTCCGTATCGGGGGAGTAGCTGCCGATCTACCTTATGGATGGATAGATAAATGTTTGGATTTCTGCGATTATTCTTTAACAGGAATTGTTGAATATCAAAAACTTATTACACGGAATCCTATTTTTTTGGAACGAGTGGAAGGAGTAGGCATTATTGATGGAGAGGAAGCAATAAATTGGGGTTTATCAGGACCAATGTTACGAGCTTCTGGAATCCAATGGGATCTTCGTAAAGTTGATCCTTATGAGTGTTACAATAAGTTCGATTGGAAGGTTCAATGGCAAAAAGAAGGAGATTCGCTAGCTCGTTATTTAGTACGAATCGGCGAAATGGGGGAATCCGTAAAAATTATTCAACAGGCTCTAGAAGGAATTCCTGGGGGACCCTATGAGAATTTAGAAGTCAGACGCTTTAATAGAGAAAAAAATTCCCAATGGAATAATTTTGAATATAGATTTATTACCAAAAAACTTTCTCCCAATTTTGAATTATCAAAACAAGAACTTTATGTGAGAGTAGAAGCACCAAAAGGAGAATTAGGAATTTATTTGATAGGAGATAGTAGTGTGTTTCCCTGGAGATGGAAAATTCGTCCACCAGGTTTCATAAATTTGCAAATTCTTCCTCAACTAGTTAAAAGAATGAAATTGGCTGATATCATGACGATACTAGGTAGTATAGATATTATTATGGGAGAAGTTGATCGTTGAAATGATAATTGATACGATAGAAGTACAAGCTATCAATTCTTTTTCTAGATCGGAATCGTTAAAAGAAGTCTATGGACTAATATGGATCCTTGTCCCCATTTTAACCCTTATATTGGGAGTCACAATGGGGGTACTGGTAATTGTTTGGTTAGAAAGAGAAATATCCGCAGCAATACAACAACGTATTGGTCCGGAATATGCCGGACCATTGGGAATTCTTCAAGCTCTAGCAGATGGGACCAAACTACTTTTTAAGGAGGACCTTCTCCCATCTAGAGGAGATATCCGTTTGTTTAGTGTCGGACCGTCTATAGCGGTCATATCAATTTTACTAAGTTATTTAGTAATTCCTTTTGGATATCGACTTGTTTTAGCCGATCTCAGTATAGGTGTTTCTTTATGGATCGCCATTTCAAGTATTGCTCCTATTGGACTTCTTATGTCAGGATATGGGTCGAATAATAAATATTCCTTTTCGGGTGGTCTGCGAGCTGCTGCTCAATCTATTAGTTATGAAATACCATTAACTCTATGTGTGTTATCAATATCTCTACGTGTGATTCGTTGGAACATGAACCTTTCCCCCCTTTCTATAAATAAAATAAGGGAGTTGAATATATTGAATGAATATTTGCATTTTTTTATTCATTATTAGGTTCGATAAATTAAACCAGATAGTCATCTGAGTAAAATAAAACTGCTTCCAAATTTGCAGTAAGAAGATAAAATCTCATTCCCTATGTACAAGAATAAAGTTGAAGTAAACATAAATAGTATAAACTATTTACCCCAAGATTGATATTCTTTGATTAGTCATCATGTCTTGAAGCGGGTACAAAAGATCGACTGTATGGGGTTTCGACTACTGTCTTGTATGTCTTGCCATACCGGGGATCAATCAAAAATCAGTGAACAGTTAGAAACACCAAGGTACACAAAAGATTAGTAATGGAGATAATGTAAGGTATCAAAAAAAGGTATTTTTGCATAAATTTTTTGATAAAACGAATCATAATGAGGGCTCTAAGTTAGTAGAAATGATGAAGCAGTACTTCCCCGCGATTCCGATCTAGAGTATGCTCCTATTCACTGATTAAAGAAATGACTATCAAAAACGAATTAATCTTTTATTTCTTTCTTTTTTTAGAGTACCTTCCTCTGAGAAAGAAGACCAGGAAAAAAGGAAATGATAAAAAATGGATGAAAATAAGAAAATATTTTTATTTATTATTTTTTTGTCATCCATATCTATACATACAGAATTCTTATCACGAATTTGGAACTAATGCCTAATTTGTTCTTTATATTTATTGGTATAACGAGTATTTTATTAAAGGATTAAGTTATTATCAAACAAAGAGAAATTGAAATAATAATGGATGAGATAAATTCAGAAGCGCCCCTTTTTACTCTAGCAGACGGAATTCCATTGGTCTAATTTGGGACTTTCTGATGTATCTTTATTCCGTTTATCATCCAAAGATGGTGATAATACCGAACAAGTCCTTACTTGCATTTATTTGCGGCCATAGAGGAGCCGTATGAAGCTGAGGTCTCATGTACGGTTTTGGAATAGCGATTCCAGCAGTCATGTTATTATCGACTATGATTATCTAACAGTTCAAGTACAGTTGATATAGTTGAGGCACAGTCAAAATATGGTTTTGGGGGGTGGAATCTTTGGCGTCAGCCTATAGGATTTATAGTTTTTATTATTTCTTCTCTAGCAGAATGTGAAAGATTGCCCTTTGATTTACCAGAAGCGGAAGAGGAATTAGTAGCAGGTTATCAAACAGAATATTCGGGTATCAAATACGGTTTATTTTACCTCGCCTCTTACCTAAATTTATTAGTTTCTTCATTATTTACAACAGTGCTTTACTTGGGTGGGTGGAATTTATCTATTCCATATATATCTATTCCTGAACTTTTCGGAATAAATCAAATTGCTGGAGTCTTTGGAATGACAATTGGTATCTTTATTACATTAGCTAAAGCTTTTTTTTTTCTCTTCATTTCTATCACAACAAGATGGACTTTACCTAGGATGAGAATGGATCAGCTATTAAATCTTGGATGGAAATTTCTTTTACCTATTTCATTAGGTAATCTATTATTGACAACTTCTTCTCAACTTGTTTCTCTCTAAATAACAGAATAAGATAACGATATTCTAGATTTATAACAACTATCTCAAACAAGAGAAAGAAACATCAATTTAGTCATGGATATCCACAATATGTTCCCTATGGTGACCGGTTTCATAAATTATGGTCAACAAACAATACGAGCCGCAAGATACATCGGTCAAAGTTTCATAATTACCTTATCCCATACAAATCGTTTACCTGTCACTATTCAGTATCCTTATGAAAAATCGATCACATCAGAGCGTTTCCGCGGCCGAATCCATTTTGAATTTGATAAATGTATTGCTTGTGAAGTATGTGTTCGTGTATGTCCCATAGATTTACCTGTTGTTGATTGGAGATTTGAAAGGAATATTAAAAAGAAACAATTGCTTAATTACAGTATTGATTTTGGGGTTTGTATATTTTGTGGTAACTGTGTCGAGTATTGTCCAACAAACTGTTTATCAATGACTGAAGAATATGAACTTTCCACTTATGATCGTCACGAATTGAATTATAATCAAATTGCTTTAGGTCGTTTACCAATGTCAGTAATTGGGGATTGCTCAATTCAAACAGTTATGAATTCAACTCAAATCAAAATAGACAAAGATAAACCCCTTGATTCAAGAACGATTACCGATTACTAATATTTTCTTTGGATATAGAGGATCCCGGCTTCTTTTCTTTTGGTTGGTCAGAAACTACATAACTATTGATTGTTTGTTGAGAATTATTCTTTAGATTTAAACTTCAGAATAGATTCTACTTTTCGTTATTTTTTCGAAATATAAAATTCGAACTAGTTTTTTCTTTTTTCTTTCAGATAAAAAAAAGGCAAAGCCCTTTCTCTTTCCTGGACCATTTAGTAAGGTCATGAAATATCTCGACTTATTTATCTCTTATTTTATACATAATGGATTTACCTGGACCAATACATGATATACTTGTAGTATTTCTAGGATCATTTCTTATATTAGGAGGTCTGGGGGTAGTATTACTTACCAATCCAATTTATTCTGCCTTTTCATTAGGATTGGTTCTTGTTTGTATATCTTTATTCTATATTCTATTGAACTCCTATTTTGTAGCTGCCGCACAGCTCCTTATTTATGTGGGAGCCATAAATGTCTTAATTATATTTGCTGTTATGTTCATGAATGGTTCAGAATATTCCAATAATTCCTATCTTTGGACCGTTGGGGATGGGGTTACTTTACTGGTTTGTACAAGTATTTTTTTTTCACTAATTCTTACTATCTCGGATACGTCCTGGTACGGAATTATTTGGACTACAAAATCAAACCAGATTATCGAACAGGACCTTGTAAGTAACGTTCAACAAATTGGAATTCATTTATCAACAGATTTTTATCTTCCGTTTGAATTTATTTCTATAATTCTCTTAGTTTCTTTGATAGGTGCAATTACTATGGCCCGTCAATAATAAATACTTAGGATTCAGAATTCACAAAATTCTTAGAATTATATATTCTAAAATGAAAAAGGTTAAGGGTTTTATTTTAGTTAAATCTAATGCCAATACCCTCTTTTTTCTGTAATTGCTCTATTCTAGTCAATCGAATCGATTGACTTGTTGTTCATGTTGAAATGAATCTAGATTGATGAGGAATTAGTCAATGATGTTCGAGCATGTACTTTTTTTGAGTGTCTATTTATTCTCTATCGGTATCTATGGACTGATCACAAGTCGAACCGTGGTTAGGGCACTTATGTGTCTTGAGCTTATACTAAATTCGGTTAATATAAATCTCGTAACATTTTCTGATGTATTTGATAGTCGACAATTAAAAGGAGATATTTTTTCCATCTTTATTATAGCTATTGCGGCCGCTGAAGCAGCTATTGGGCTAGCTATTGTTTCGTCGATCCATCGTAACAGAAAATCAATTCGTATTAATCAATCGAATTTATTGAATAATTAGTCAAAATTAGCATATCTATTAAATGGATAATATATATCTATTTATTATTTATATATGGATAGATATAATATAGTTTATTTGTTTATTTATAGTAATTTATAGTAAGAAAATTGACCATTTGTTGGACAATTTGAATTAATATGTGTGACTCGTATTAGCATGTTATTGAAACGAAAATCAAAGCCCCCTGGTCCTTTCTCATGAACAGATTTAAAAATCTATTGATTCTTAAGATTTTGATAAACCATTGATTCGTCTGGTGTCCACAATATAAATAGACAAGTCTACTTATTTTACCAGATCGAAAATTTTTTATGTTCAAAACTGGAATTTATAGATCCAATGTCGCATTCAGTAAAAATTTATGATACATGTATAGGGTGTACTCAATGTGTACGAGCTTGCCCCACAGATGTATTGGAAATGATACCTTGGGATGGATGTAAAGCTAAGCAAATTGCTTCCGCCCCAAGAACCGAGGACTGTGTAGGTTGTAAGAGATGTGAATCCGCTTGCCCAACAGATTTTTTGAGTGTCCGTGTTTATTTATGGCATGAAACAACTCGCAGCATGGGTCTATCTTATTGATACGTTATAAAAAACTCCACTTGAATCATTTGATTCCTTTTTACCGACAAAAGCCCCTTGCTCGAGAAAATATATTTTCTCGAGCAAGGGGCTTTTTGGTCAATCAATCCGTATCTTGTCTTTATCACGAGTTATTTCCCTTGGTTAACAATACTTGTTGTTTTGCCGATATTCGCGGGTTCTTCAATTTTCTTTTTTCCTCATAGGGGAAATAAGGTATTTAGGTGGTATACTATATGTATATGCTTACTTGAACTCCTTCTAACAACCTATGTATTCTGTTATCATTTCCAATTGGACGATACGTTAGTTCAATTGGGGGAAGATTCAAAATGGATAGATATTTTTGATTTTCACTGGAAACTGGGAATCGATGGGCTTTCCATAGGGCCTATTTTACTGACAGGATTTATCACTACTTTAGCTACTTTAGCAGCTTGGCCGGTTACTCGAAATTCGCAATTTTTCTATTTCCTGATGTTAGCAATGTACAGTGGTCAAATAGGATCGTTTTCTTCTCGAGACCTTTTACTTTTTTTCATCATGTGGGAGTTAGAATTAATTCCTGTTTACTTACTTTTATCCATGTGGGGAGGAAAAAAACGTTTGTACTCAGCTACAAAGTTTATTTTGTACACTGCGGGGGGTTCCATTTTTCTATTAATAGGAGTTCTGGGTATGGGTTTATACGGTTCCAATGGGCCGACATTGGATTTTGAAAGATTAGCCAATCAATCATATCCTGTGACATTGGAAATAATATTCTATTTTGGCTTCCTTATTGCTTATGCTGTCAAATTGCCGATTATACCCCTACATACATGGTTACCCGATACTCATGGAGAAGCGCATTACAGTACATGTATGCTTCTAGCTGGAATCTTATTAAAAATGGGAGCCTACGGATTAATTCGGATCAATATGGAATTATTACCGCATGCTCATTCTATATTTTCTCCCTGGTTGGTGATAGTAGGGACAATCCAAATAATCTATGCAGCTTCAACCTCTCTTGGTCAACGCAATTTAAAAAAGAGAATAGCCTATTCTTCTGTATCTCACATGGGTTTTACAATTATAGGAATTGGTTCTATAACCGACATGGGACTCAACGGGGCCATTTTACAAATACTCTCTCATGGATTTATTGGTGCTGCACTTTTTTTCTTAGTGGGAACGAGTTGTGATAGAATACGTCTTATTTATCTCGACGAAATGGGTGGGATATCTATTCCAATGCCGAAAATATTTACCATGTTTAGTAGTTTCTCGATGGCCTCTCTTGCATTGCCGGGGATTAGTGGTTTTGTTGCGGAATCAGCAGTCTTTTTTGGAATAATTACCAGTCCAAAATATCTTTTAATGCCCAAAATGCTAATTACATTTATAATGGCAATTGGAATGATATTAACTCCCATTTATTTATTATCTATGTCACGTCAGATGTTCTATGGGTATAAACTATTCAACGTCCAAAACTCTAATTTTATGGATTCTGGACCGCGAGAACTATTTGTTTCGATCTGTATCTTTCTACCTGTAATAGGGATTGGTATTTATCCTGATTTCGTTCTCTCGCTATCAGTTGACAAGGTACAAGCTATCCTATCTAATTATTTTCATAGATAGTTTTCATTAATGAGATAGAAAGCAAAGTCTTATATATAATTCTTTCATTTTGAGTTCGCTGTATAATGCAAAAAAATTAGTTAGGATTGTAATGAGATGTATCTCGAGTTTTTGAGAACCCTTTGAATAAAGGGTTCTCAAAAACCCGCACGAACTTTCGTTATATATGGGATGATGTTCTTATGTGTTCCTCGTGGAGTTTATTTAATTAGATTGTAATGTGAATGAACCATAACTATGTAGACCTATTCCTAATAGATTGATTCCGAAATAACATATCCAAATTATAAAAAATCCTATAGAAGCTACAAGTGCCGAATTCGTACCTTGAAAACTTTGATTTGTTCTAGTATGTGAATAAATCGCGAATATGGTCCAAGTAATAAATGCCCAAGTTTCCTTGGGGTCCCAATTCCAATAGGATCCCCATGCCTCATTAGCCCATACTGCTCCAGAAAGAATACCTATAGTTAAAAAGATAAATCCTAAACTAATGACACGATAACTCCAATAATCCAAACGCTGAGTTAATTGATATTTGTAATAATTTCGAAATGAAAGAAAAGAGGCGTCTTTAAAAACATTTCTTTTTTCATTCAAGTAGTGGATCTCTCCAAAGAAAAATGACTTAATTAAGAAATTATTGCTTTTACAAAAAATATCGATGTTTTTTCGAAATGTAATAACTAGAAAAGCAACCGATAATAATGATCCGCATAAAAGAGATGCATAGCTCAATAACATCATACTTACGTGCATCATTAACCACTGAGATTGTAGAGCGGGTACTAATATTGTCGATTGGTGCATTTCAGTTGAAAGACCCGATGTGGCGAACCCTTGGGTAAAAATGGCACTTGGTATGGTTATTGCACTTAAATCATTTTTATGATTCCGCATCTTGGGAATTATATGAATAATGGAAAAACTCCATGAAAGAAAGATTAATGACTCGTATAAATTACTTAAAGGAAAATGTTTCGAAGAAATCCAACGAGTAACTAATAATCCTGTTATAAAGAAAAAAGTCGCTATCATCCCTTTTTCCGGCGAATCGCGTAATCCTAGGATTTCGTAAACTAATAAGTTCATCAAATGAATCGTAATCACAATTGAAATAATCGAAAAAGAGAGATGAGTTAATATATGTTCTAAAGTCACAAATATCATAAACATAAATGGGGTTCCCATTACAGAATTGAAATCAGGAATTAAATACATTATAGGATTCGTTGTGTTTCTTTTTTTATAGTATGCCGCCACTCGGACTCGAACCGAGATGCTCTAGCACTGCTTCCTAAGAGCAGCGTGTCTACCGATTTCACCATGGCGGCTTACTTGAAATAATAATAGTCAATCCATGTTGAATCGTCGAGATTAAAGGATTCCATATGGTTTAAGAAACATTAGAATTGATGAATTGAATAAAGGCTGCTTGAAATTCATATTTGAATCCTCAATAAGCTTTAATAAGCTTTAGTTAGTATCTTCGTGGGTTCTGTTTTAACAATCTATTTTTATGTACTATATACTAAGTATTCCCGGAACAGTTGGAATTTCAAAGTTTTGTTCTAAATCGAGGTATAAACTCCAGAGTTTCCCCTTTTTCCATTTTTTTTTATTCATTTTAAACCCATGAAATCGGATAAATTAAATGAAAAACGAATGGAATCATAAACTATATGAGAATTTATTAAGAATTCATATTTAAGAATTAATGAATCTTAATTAATATATAACTATATTAGTTAATATAATGTATAATACTCTTTTAATACTCTTTATTGTGTACATAATATTTCGAATTTATGATCAACCCAATGAATTGCCCTTTTATTTTGAATTAGGCATATAATAAAACAAAAAAGTTTCCATACCTATCGCAATTTACTGTACTTTTCTTTTCACAATAGAAATCTATTGTGAAAAGAAAAGTACAGTAATAGGGAAAACCATATCACAAATGAAATCGACTATAATAAAAACGAGAATGAAAAAAAAGAATATTATATTTAGAACCCAGAGTAGACGGAAAAATTATTATTCTACATACCACAGCAACTAATTCTAACTACTATATAAGGAATTCAATAAAGTTCAATACATTAGTTAATGGAAATTTTCCATCTTCTAAAATGGGAAGTTGTTCGAGCCGTGAAATTTTAGATTACTCCAAAATTTTTTTACTTGTTTGTCGCACAAAAAAACTTTTTGAATTCCCAGTGGAAATCGATTTAGCTAAAGAAAAAGCTTTTACTGCAGCAAAATATCCCCTTTTCTTCCAAATATTTCTACGAATACGTTTTTTTGATATAGAAGTACGTTTTTTTGGAACTGCCATTCAAAAAGAGTTACTCATTTTTATCGTTGTATGTGAAAGACATATATTTCTCAAATCAAAATAGATCGTTCTTTTTCGTTTTTTTTTCTACTTAATTATGTCAATAATTTTTACATACTATTTTATGGTACAAATCAATTTTTTTCTTTTATATATTTTTTTATATTATATATATATGTATATATAAATATATATATACGTGTATATCACATATATAATAGACTAGGAAAAAAAAAATAGAATATATAATAATAAGCGGGGACATAAATTTAAAAGGAATTTTGATTACTATTAATTCATTAAGTTCAGAGTGACGTGTTTATTTGAGTTCTAATTTCAACTAGTAACTAATCCGTTAAACAAAACATTCCATTACCCGACAAGAGAGACTTTTATTTTTAGTTATTTTTTTTTCAGTTCTATAAGAGGAGTATTCTAAGATTTATGATAAAGATCAGTTTCCCCGTTGGATTAGAATCTAATCAATCAGTTCCGCATTGAGTTAGGTAATTCCTACAAATTAATTAGAATAAAATAACTAAGTCTTTTTTCTTTTAGTCGATTTATTGATGCATACTATGATCCATATTTGAGTCAAGTACTCTTTTGGTGTAACTGTTTTTCCTTAGTTTTTTCTTATTATACGATATAGTTACAAATCGACAGAGTAGAATGTAGTTGTAGAATAATTTAAAATCACATACATATTCTCTGTCTTAATAGATATCTTTCTTTGGATACTTTTTTAGATACTTAAAGTTAATAACTAAGTAATCAATTTTACCTAGTCATTCCTTTTGACTAACCAACTGTCACTTTTTTCATATTTCCCATATTTGATAAAAAGATAGTTCAGAATAATGAAAAATAAAACTATTTAAAGGTTTTCATATATATATATTTTTTGTTGATTTATTATTGTTCTTTTCGAAAGAGATAAAAATTGGTGAATCGGAAATAATTATAAGAAAAAAATGAAAATTTGTTTTTTATGGAACATATATATCAATATGCATGGATAATACCCTTTCTTCCATTTCCAGTTACTATGTCAATGGGATTTGGACTTCTGCTTATTCCCACAGCAACAAAAAATATTCGTCGTATGTGGGCTTTTCCGAGTGTTTTGATGTTAAGTGTAGCTATGGTGTTTTCGGCCAATTTGGCTATTCAGCAAATAAATGGAAGTTTTATCTATCAATATCTATGGTCTTGGACCATCAATAATGATTTTTCTTTAGAATTCGGACACTTGATCGATTCACTTACTTCTATTATGTCAATATTGATTACTACTGTTGGAATCATGGTTTTTATTTATAGTGACAATTATATGTCTCACGATCAGGGATATTTGAGATTTTTTGCTTATATGAGTTTTTTTAATATTTCTATGTTGGGATTAGTTACTAGTTCCAATTTAATACAAATTTATATTTTTTGGGAACTTGTGGGAATGTGTTCGTATTTATTAATAGGTTTTTGGTTCACGCGACCCATTGCAGCAAGTGCTTGTCAAAAAGCTTTTGTAACCAACCGTATAGGGGATTTTGGTTTATTATTAGGAATTTTAGGTTTTTATTGGATAACTGGTAGTTTCGAATTTCGAGATTTGTTCGAAATAGTTAATAATTTGCTTCATAATAATGGAGTCAATTCTTTATTTGTTACTCTGTGTGCCTCTTTTTTATTCCTTGGTGCAGTTGCGAAATCCGCACAATTTCCCCTTCACATATGGTTACCTGATGCTATGGAAGGACCTACACCCATTTCGGCTCTTATACACGCAGCTACTATGGTAGCAGCAGGGATTT